GCTGAGTTCTTATAAGACGAGGCTTTGATCCACCCCATAACACAAAAGTGAAAAAGTGATCCAGTCAACATAATCATTCATAAAAAAGAGTATATCCTTTGCTCTGATGTTTCAAATTACTCTATTCCTTTGTTTCTAATGCTGCCATTTTTGAGGAATTGAATCCATTGATAGATCCATAGACAATCCAATATTATATGGATTTTTTCCAATGAGATATCCTGCAAAGCATTTCTATACTAATGAATAGAACCTTACCATATAAAATTTCAACTGTGATGAGATAATAAATACAGATTTTAATATGCGTAAAAAGAAAATCTGCTTTTCATTGGAACATTCAAATAAAAGTCTTTTTTGGATTTTTTTAAGTTAGTTGAATAAATAAATAAGTTTGATTTGCTTAATGAATTGCTAACACCCACTCCTTTTTGTTTGTTCGCTATACTTCTTATGAATCTAAACAAAGAAGTTCTGATATACCGGAAAAAGAAAATAGGAATCAAAATCTTTTACGAACAGAAGCAAGAATCATTATTATTTCATTTAGACACAAGAAAAAGGGTGAAAAAGAATCCCCTTTCTTGTGTCGAATAAAAGATTAGAAAGGCCGATAATACCCCCTAGGAGCATTTGTTCCTTTCATTTATCCTTTGCGTTGTATTCTATTCTCCTCCTACACTTATTATCAATTACTAGGAATGGGATACAAGTAATTAATTTTGAGCATCTCGCAAAAAACTGTATAAACAAAGCAACAAAAATACTTTACAGAATTTTTTTATGATCATACATCTTGTATGTATGGATCAACAAAAATAAAAAACGGGATTCCACCCTTTCTTTTTTACCAACTTGATATTAAGTAATTCCTGGATCTAGAAATTCATTTCGTACAATTGAACCTTTTCAAACTGTTTCTTTTTAAGAACCAAAAAGATTTGTGCCAGAATAACGGATGCCAAGAAGAACAAAAGACCTTGGACACGTAATGGATCTTGAAGCACTATTTCAGCATCTCCCTGACCAAACCCCCCCACATTGGGATTACTTGTTAATGGTTGATCAAGCTTGATGGATTCACCCTCTGAAACAAGAAGTTCTGGTCCTGGAGGTATAATATCAACCACTTGACGCCCATCCGATGCATCAGTTATGGTTATTTCGTATCCGCCCTTCTTTTCTTTACGTACTATTTTACTTACTATACCCGCTGATGTAGCGTTATAGACTGTATTGTTACTCTTGCTCCCATCGGGATAAATCTGTCCTCTTCCCCTATTACCACCTACATATATGGGATATTTTAAAAAGTAAACGTCTTTTTTCGTAGCAGGATCCGGAGAAAGGATAGGAAAGACAATTTCACTATATTTTTGACCAGGAACAGGACCTATCACAAGAATATTTTGTTTATTGGGACGATAACTCTGAAAAGAAAGATTGCCTATCTTTTCTTTCATCTCAGGGGAAATACGATCGGGAGGAGCTAATTCGAATCCTTCGGGTAAAATAAGAACAGCCCCTACATTCAAACCCCCTTTTTTACCATTAGCAAGAACTTGTTTCAGTTGCATATCATAAGGAATTTTAACAACTGCTTCAAATACAGTATCAGGAAGTACAGCTTGCGGAACTTCAATATCCACGGGCTTATTAGCTAAATGACAATTGGCACATACAATTCGTCCAGTTGCTTCACGTGGATTTTCATAACCCTGCTGCGCAAAAATGGGATACGCGTTTGAAATAGATGTCTGAGTTATTATATATATCATGATCGATACAGAAATAGATCTAGTCATCTGTTCCTTTATCCCAAAAAAAGTATTTCTATTTTGCATGGTCCAATCATTGATCCCGGAATTTCTACAATAAATTAGATAGGTAGCTAGTAAAGTTCCCTATCTATAAGTCTGCCATTGTAATGGAATAGTTTGTAATGTAATATAGTAGAATACTTTTAAGAGGTAGAAGTATAAAGAGTAAGTAAGTTTATTTATGTAATGTATGCACAAATAAACATTTGGAGCTAATTAATATCATATCAGGAGATCCAATGAGTTCTTCACTCATTCATTGAATGATAAATGACCACAAGTGAAGGAGATACACGATTTAAATAATGGAAAATCCAATATTTCACAATTGTATCTAGAATGACTGGGAAAGTAGAAACAAGACCAGATATAATTTGATCGTTATGAGCCAATCCAAAATCGTTGTAGACCGAACCAATCATGAGTTCCCAACCATGGGGCGAGTGAAATCCGATCCATAAATCAGTGACTAAAAGAATAGAAAAAGCTTTTATTGTGTCACTTAAGTTATAAAGGAATTCCTGAACCCAAGAATTCAGAATGACAAGTTCTTCATTACGCAGAATCAAATAACCACTTAGAATAGCGAAACAGATTATATTTGTCGAGAAATGCAAAATAATATGTAGATAATATTCATTGTGTGTTTTGACCAATTGCATTGTTTCTTTGTGGATTCCTATACGAAGCTTTTGTATATGTGCCCCCGGGTACTCTTTTATTATTTCGTCCAACAGTAATAGTTCTTCTAATTCTATGAATCTTTCTAGAACGTTCTTCTCTTGAATATCATTCAAAAAAGTTTCGGATTGCTTGGTATTCCACCAATCAGTAATCCAAGGTTCCAGGCATTTATTAAATGATAGAGAGATCCACCAGGGCAAAAATACTATAGATGCAAGATAAGGAAGAGAAGTCAATGCTTTCTTTTTTTCACTTTTCATCTGTGAATTGTTAATGAATTTGCTTCATTCGTCGACTATATCTGATATTTATTTGAAGCATGAGTTCTATAACAAGGTATGGAACCTATAGATCTATTCCCGATTTTTGTGTAATTATTGAGTCTTTGAATCTAGAAGAAATATAGAAATGGAATAAGGATCCGCTTCGGGTAAAAAAAGAATAAGAAGCAAATATTGTTCTCAGGTATACCAATTGGACAAATTGGAACCAATCGCATCCTTATTTGTTCTTTTGAATATTGGAAAAAGCCACTTGAAGTGATAAATATTATTCGTATTTTAAGACAAAATAACCCCCCACCCCAGGTGCGCAAGAACCCTTTTTTCGAAACGTTTCGCTGTCTAACCATACCCCAGATATTTCTAAAGAATATTGATGATTCAATAGAAATCAAAAATAGGCAGAAAAATGAGAGAGAAATTGGATGGTTATGAGAGATCCAATCCTTCCTTTTTTTATCAAGGAGCAAAAGTCTAAAAGGAACGATCAATTGACAAAAGGGATAAAATTTACCAGGTATGATCTATCCGTATCTAACGTATCAATTCAAAATCTTGGGCCTAAAAAGAGGAATTCCGTATGCCGAAACGTTCGGATATATGTGATCAATACATACTTAATTAGACTTGTTACTAGCATACAAGAAATGGAATTGGACCCCATACACATATAAAAAACACTTTTGGTAGAAAAACCATATTGCATATGGTATTTATATACTTATTTTCTTTCATATATGCACTCCTGTTTTTGTTTATTCTATGGGGCGCGTGCCAACATGACGAGGAAATAGAATCTACCACGGCTTGCTCAAATAAACATTCTAATGAGCATTCTCAAGAAACTTCAGCTACATTAAAAACAAAAAGGGGTGTTACCGAGTTCCTTCACTCATACTGAGAAAGCGTTCATTCTTCATTTCAAAATCCTTCAATTGGTACGCGCAAGAAATAGGCCAATTCCGCAGCTTTTTGTTCAATTTCTCGCAGAGTTAAATTTTCATCAGTACGGGTCAAGGGAATGGCTCCCTGGCCTCTGATTTCCATATAAAGGACACGACGAGGAGAAAGACCCTCTTTCACCTCAATTCTGATTGACTGAATATCCCTCATAAAGAAGCGAAGAAAGATGCGACGGTTTTTTCCAGGGAATCCCCAACGAAAAATACATACTATTCCCTCTTTTCTATCGAATCGATCATAACCACTACCTATATTCCACGAAATTGTGCACCACAAATAGGAGCTAATGAATAGACCCGCGATCCCATAGAAAGACATCACAATCCCTTGTGGAAAAAAAAGGATTTGCTGATAAGGGAATACAGATATCAGATTCCTACCAAGATAACTGGAAGTTCCAACCACTAAAAATCCTAGCGAACCCAAAAAAAGGATACAGGCCCAAAAAAAATTACTTGTTTTTCTGGATCCCCTTATAAGTTCTATCCATATATGTTCTGATCGCCAATTCATATTATACTATACCAGATCCAGTTGTATTCGATTGGAATTCAGAGAATAACCCAAATGATTTTTATTTTTATTTTCTTGCTCCCGAAATAACTCTCATCAACTAGCACTACTTCGTTGTGAACCATTAGGAAGAATTGGTTGGATAAATTGACATTCTATTCTATTTTGAATATTGAATTGATTGATCCCTTTTTTTTACTAACTATATCCGTATATACATACATTTTACCCGTATATCATGTATCCATATGCATAAAAATTCTTTCATTTGTGTTCAGAGGAAACCACATATCGTACCATATTCCACTAAATGGATACCGGTATTATGATCCAGTGTTGGAATAAATTGATAAGATTGGGTCCCCCATCATATCTAGACAATCTTATTTTTTTGGACATGAAGAAATAAAGAAGCCATTGCAATTGCCGGAAATACTAGGCCTACTAAAGGCACAAAAATAGAGGGTAGGTTGAGATCTGTCATAGAATAGGTGCCTCGATTTAATATTTGTACCTCTTATAAGGAAAGATATCTATAAGTATATCTATTATAAATAATATTAAGTAGGTAATAAGTGCAAGGAATGTAGAATGAAGTGCACCTACTTATCCTTCAATATGTATGATAATCCACTTTCATAAATTTTTCATTCTTCTTTTCTCGTTCTTATCTTAAGAATTTTATTATGAATTCGCGACTCTAATTAATCTAATACAAAAAAAAACAGGGATTCATAGTAAAAAGTAGATTTATAGAAATGACTTCTATTCCATATTTCATTTCTTCTATATTTCTATGTCTATATCCATATATATTATATATTTGATGTTCTTTATTTTTTATTTATATATTTTATTGAAATATTATTTTCATTATAATAACATATTCTTATTTAATTCATTATTTTATCAATTTTTTCTAATATAATGAATTAAATAGTAATAAATAAAATGGTATATATAATAAATAGTAAATAAATTCTGAATTATAAAGAAATTAGGAACTCATTCCAATTCTTAACTCAAATTCACATTAAGATATTAAAGATATTAACTAATTCACATTAAGACATGTTAAGGCCCAATCCAGTTCTTTTTATTTTCCCTCATTTTTATCAAAATTAACTCTCTTTATCCCGTTGATAGAGAGTTACTAATTATTAATCATGAATAGAGATAGATAAAAAAGGGTCTGGGAGGGGGGGGGGGAAGAAAAAGTAATTATCCAAAACTTATGACTCTTACTAAAAGCGGAACTTATGTCACCAAAGAAAACATCATTCTTCTTAATTTTTTGATTACGATGAATTCAATACTTATTCGCTATAAATAGCTGAATCTATAATTGTACTTTAATTTTTTGAATTTGGATTCAAAGGAAAGAAACCGTGAAGCTGAAATAACTCACTCAGAACACCTTTTAAAAGATTACGTGGTACGATTGGATCGAATAAACCCTTATGGAATAAATACTCCGCTCCTTGTGAACCATCAGGTACTGTCTTATTCAATGTTTGTTCAATTACTCTTTTACCCGCAAATGCAATGTAGGCATTAGGTTCAGCAATAATGACATCCCCCAACATACCAAAACTCGCTGTAACTCCACCAGTTGTAGGAGAAGTCAGGATTGATACATAGAATAACTTTTTATTTAATTGATAATTATATGAAGCAGAAGATATTTTAGCCATTTGCATCAAGCTCAAACTTCCTTCTTGCATGCGTGCTCCACCAGAAGCACACACAATAATAACTGGTAGAGATCGATGAGTAGCATATTCAATCAAACGGGTTATTTTCTCGCCTACTACAGATCCCATACTACCCCCCATGAACTGAAAATCCATAACCCCAATTGCGACGGTAATACCATTTAGTTGACCTATACCTGTTTGAACAGCTTCAGTTAAACCTGTCTTTCTTTGATAAGAATCGATACGATCTCTATAAGGTTCCTCCTCTGAATGAAATTCAATAGGATCCATAGAGACCATATCTTCATTCATAGGATCCCAAGTGCCCGGATCAATCGAAAGTTCAATTCTATCTGAACTACTCATTTTCAAATGATATCCACACTGTTCACAAATATTCATTTTTGACCTAAAAAATTTTTTATAATTTAATCCATAACAATTTTCGCATTGAACCCATAAATGTCTGTATTTTTTATTTATATCAAGATCATTAGATCTTCCCTTTATATTCAAATCATTGCCATTACCACTAGTTCTCATACTATAGCTTCTACTTTCATTACAAATGAAACTATAGATATAACTATCACCGTAATTGTTAGTACCCCCTGAAATGTAACTATCAATACTGATTTCAAAACGAAGATAACTATCAATGCAACTATTAATGTGATTATTCCAACTAGATTGAATATCATACATGTAATGATAATAGGAGCGATTCTTACTTTGAGATCCACTATTCAGACAATGAGAATTCAGATAATTAGAAAAAGAGTTTTCTAGTTCATTCAGAAAAGAACTATCATTGTCAATCTCCAAAATCTGATTTTCGATATCAAAATATATGGAATAACTATCGCCATTACTATCTCTAACTAAAAAAGTGTCATCAGAGATCAAACTCCAAATATCCCTAATATCAAATAAACGCTCAACATTACTGGAATTGCAACTCCCACTATCACTCCAACTAGGAATGCTTTTATCAGTATCCTTTATAGTAGGGTCCTCGTTTTCACTAGTATGTCCAATGGGACCAAGACTATACATTGCTTTATTTAGTTCACGTCTGTGTTCTAACTCCTTGTTAGTGTTAGAGGACATCGAATTGAACCACCGTTTTTCCATAAATTCTTACTGCCCCTTCCTTATTTGAAAATACAATAGATGAATAGTCATTCGATGAATAATTATTTTACTATTAGATTTCCTATCCTAATTAAACATATAGATCCCATTATTAGGATCGTTAACTAATAACGAATGCATATTGAAATAAAGGATTCTCTTTATGGGAATCTTGGATATCGTTTAAACATTTCAATGGAAATATATATATTTCTTCGATTGTTTGATTGATGGAATCTTTTTCTCAATATATTGATTATAAATATAAGGAAAGATTTCTCTCATGTCGTGTACAAATTCTCATCGAAAATAAAAATATTTGTTTCTTCCTATGAAGAATTCAGTCTCATATAACTGAATAAAATAAAAAGTTTTTATTGCAACACAGAACGAAAAAGACAATATACA